TCTAGGATATTGATATTATTAAGGATCTCATCGAAAACTTACAGCAGCTTGCCAAACAAAAGCTAAGAGAAAAAAGAGCACAGGTATGACTGGCATAAAATCTACGATTGGATTCAAAAAAGCATAGGCTTCGGGCAATTTGCCGAAGAAAAAACTACTCGAATAAAGGGCAGAATTAAGACAGATCAAACTAAAGATCTTAAGCATAACAGACATTTTTTGTTCTTGGAGAGAATTGCCTTTTGATTGAGTTATTGATATAAGGAAAGGGGGAGTAAGTACGGTAGGCAAAAACTAGTTCTTCCTCTTTTTGCTCTTTTTGTTTGAACCCCCATAATCAAAAATTCTCAAGGAGAATCGCAAAAATCATACTTTCATACAATATCTTAATTGAATTCTATGTAATGATCAATATGTAATGATCAATCAATTCAATTGAATTCAATATCTACACATATTAAACTACGCATCTCAAAAGCCTAGTAACAATAGAATCGATTCTATAGATATTTGAAATCGAGTTGACAAACAACCAATACTTATTTAAATTTTTATAAGTGTCGAGGACAAATCGAAATGGGGCGTCGCCAAGTGGTAAGGCAACGGGTTTTGGTCCCGCCATTCGGAGGTTCGAATCCTTCCGTCCCAGAGCATTTTATTTTTATTTTCTTATTTTTTATTTTCTTATTGAATTCTATGAGACTCAAATTTTGGTTTTAACTTTCATTGAATCTTTCAGTTCTGTTTCAATTTGAATGTTAGATGGAGTGTGATTCTTGTTTTGAATTTTGATCTTCGACAAATCTTTTTTTTTAGTGAACAAAGGAGGAATCGAGATATGAAAGAATCTCTATTCCCCATCCCATTTTTCTATCCCATAAAAGAGGCGGCCTCGATTAGTAATAGTAATTTGTAATTCATTTGTTTTTTTTGTTTTTTGTGGGTCTCTTGGATCCTAACCAACTAACCTAAGGAGGTTGGTCCTAATTCAATTCGCTCAATAGGATGTCTTTGTCCAAATCTCATTAACAAACAAACAAGTAACCGATTTGTTTTCTTTGAATATTTTTTTGAAGTATTTCAGGTTTGGCTCTAATGAAAAATGATAAATCTATATAGCGCTGTGGTGATTTATCAATTTTATTTACTTTAGAGCAAGATTAGATTGTCGAAAGGGTAATGACTCCGGAGTTAAACAATATGAAATGAAACAATTTCAATTTCTGAAATTCAATATTTTTCAAATAAATATTGAAATATGAATATAGATTATTGATATTATGTTTCCGAAGGGATCTTGCTAAGACTTCTTCAGAAAAATCTTTACCCCAGCTATCTAATCTATAATACTAATTTATCTAGAATTCTTTATATATAGAAATAGAATTTATATATAGAAATATAAATAGAGAAAACTTATAGATCATGATGTCTACACATCAACCGAACCAATAATAGAACCTATGACTATTCATGATTCCATAATTGAATCAAGTCCATACCGGTTCCAAATTAAAGTTATAGGAATGTTATGGTAAAACTTCGTTTGAAACGATGTGGTAGAAAGCAACGTGCGACTTGAAGGCCACGATCCGTTGTGGATTGTTACATCCACCATTTGATATAGGAATGAAGATGCTCTTGGCTCGACATCATTTGTTCTGTTCCACGAGAACCCTTGTTGGGTTTTCATGGAAATAGTTCATGATGAAGCTCGAGTAGTTAGTTTTTTTTGGGGGGGCAGGGATCTAGGGTTAATGCCAATCAATAAATTGGAACAACTTCGTAAACATATCTTCGATATAGAAAGAATCCAATTCGAGGAAGTTTCCAAAAAGTTATTAGACTTGATCAAACTTTTTCGATCCGAAGTGTATCATGCGGGAATCCACCGTCTGTAGGATTCTTTGGTAGAAAGAAATAAAAAAAGGTATGTTGCTGCCATTTTGAAAGGAAAGTCTTAAGAAACACCGAAGTAATGTCTAAACCCAATGATTCAAAACAAACTATCAAAGGATCCCAGAACAAGCAAACGCCGTTTTAATTGTCTCAATCACTGGATCAGACGGAAGAATCAAAATTCATTTGATTTTAAACGAGACAAGCATAAGGGGAGGAAAGACCGCTCAAGAAATGAAATTTTCGAAAACTTTTTATTTGAGAATTATCCAATTTGAGTTATGAGAGTAGGAATGATTTATTTTTCATTTTTATGATTATGAAGGAAGAAGCAAAAAATTAAATCAAAGTCTAATTGATTTTTTGTTCTAATTTAGAAATTTCATACATAGGCAAAACCTCGAATCCTTCATTTTTCTCGAGCCGTACGAGGAGAAAACTTCCTATACGTTTCTAGGGGGGGTGTTGCTCGTCTACATCTATCCCAATGAGCCGTCTATCGAATCGTTGCAATTGATGTTCGATCCCGAAGAGAAGGAAAAGATCTTCGGAAATTGGGTTTTTATGATCCCATAAGGAATCAAACTTATTTAAATGTTCCGGCTATTCTATATTTCCTCGAAAAAGGTGCTCAACCTACAGGAACTGTTCAGGATATTTTGAAGAGGTCGGGGGTGGAACTTCGTCCTAATCAAGCGAAATTCAATTAAGGAAAAAATTTGGGAAATACAAAAATAGAAGATCAAAGTTAGACTTATAACTACCCTTTTTGTATTTCCTGCTCTATTTGTATATCTTTTTTAGATTTATCATTGCTTCCGTTGAATTCTGTTTTTATATTGAATTGAAAAAGCCTTTATTTCAATTTCATTATGAAAGTTTTCTTTTTATTTATTTTTTCATTTCTTACACTTTTTTATATCTAGATTCTATATGTAGTGCCAATACAAGTCCTTTTGTTTTATTTTCATTCATTTAAATGAATATATGAATTATTCATATATTAGTTATTAGTCTTTTTTTTTCCATTTTTCAATTGAACCAATTTCAATTGAAAATGGAATTTCTTTTGTTTTTTCTATTGGGTTTTTTCTCAACATTTCTATTGACAACAGCGTATCAAACAAATATAATTCATTTTAATTGTCAATTTAAGTAAAGAGAAGTGAAGTGGATCTATTTTTTGTTTCAAAAAAATTGTCATTTAGAAAATGTGTGTGTTTTTTTTTTAGATTTCTTTGTTCAACAGTTTGACTGAATCGTCTTCTTTTTTTGTTTTTGTATTCGGATTGTATCTATACAGTCTCTACTAGAATTCCCCAATTCTATATTTTTTTCGGGTTGCTAACTCAACGGTAGAGTACTCGGCTTTTAAGTGCGACTAGGATCTTTTACACATTTGGATGAAGTGAGGGATTCGTCTATACCATCGGTAAAGCTTGGAAGACCGCGACTGATCCTGAGGGGAAATGGATGTTAAAAACAGCATGTCGTATCAACGGAGAGTTCTGAGAATATTTCAGTCTTACTAGATCGGTATAAAGCCGTGTTCGAATTCTTAGAACCGAACAAAATGAAAATCCTAGTTAGGTCGAATGAATAAATGGATAAGGCTAGGGCTTCAATTCAATTCTGGGGAAAGAAAAAGCAACGAGCTTTGGTTCTTAATTTGAATGATTCCCGAGCTAATTAGACGTTAAAAATCAAAATAGATTAGTGCCCGCGGCGGGAAGGGGGTTCTCGCCTCACGAGTGGATTCTTTATTTTTTTGTAATGAATCCTACTTATTCTGGAATGGAGATTAGTGTGTAAAAGAAAAAGTATGTTGATAAAGAAAGTTTTTCCGAAATCAAAAGAGCGATTCGGTTTTCAAAATAAAGGATTTCTAACCATCTGATTATCCTATTCTAAAATTCCTATAATATAGATCGATGAAATGGAATGGGGGAGTCTAAGGAGAGTCTAGCGAATCCGTTTAAAGTTTCCCAGGTTCCGAGGTATTTCTTATTCGAACTCTATTTATTATTACTATATATAAATACCTTGTTTTGACTGTATCGCACTATGTATCATTTGATAACCCTCAAAATCTTCTGCCTTTGGTCCAAATCCAAATTAAAATGGAGCAAATTCAAAGATATTTACAGCCAGAGAGATCTCAACAACACAACTTCCTATATCCACTTCTCTTTCAGGAGTCTATTTATGCACTTGCTCATGATCGTGGTTTAAATAGGTCGATTTCTTTTAAAAATACCGGGTATGAAAAAAAATTGAGTTTTCAAATTGTGAAACGCTTAATTACTCGAATTTATCAACAGATCTATTTTAGTACTTATTCTTCTAACAAAAGTCAAATTTTTGGGCCCAACAAGAGTTTGTATTCTAAACTGCTATCAGAGGGGTTTGCTTTTATTGTGGAAATTCCGTTTTCTTTACGATTCATATTAGAGCGCAAAAAAATATTAAAATCTCAGAATTTACGATCAATTCATTCAATATTTCCTTTTTTAGAGGACAATTTCTCACATTTAAATTATGTATTAGATATACTAATACCCTACCCCCCTCATCTGGAAATCTTGGTTCAAACTCTTCACTTTTGGGTGAAAGACGCTTCTTCTTTGCATCTATTACGATTCTTTCTCCACGAGTATTGCAATTTTAATAGTTTCATTACTCCAAAGAGGTCCCGTTCCCCTTTTTCAAAGATAAATCAAAGATTTTTCTTCTTCTTATATAACTCTTATGTATGTGAATACGAATCCATTTTTTTATTTCTCCGTAACCAATCTCTTCATTTACGATCAACCAGTTTTGGAGCCCTTTTTGAACGAAACATTTTCTATGGAAAAATAGAATGCTTTGTAAAAGTCTTTGCTAAGGATTTTAAGGCAAACCTATGTTTGCTCAAGGATGCGGATCTTTCCATGCATTATTTTAGGTATCGGGGAAAATCAATTCTGGCTTCTAAAGGAACGCTTCTTTTGATGTCTAAATGGAACTATTATTTTGTCAATTTTTGGCAATGTTCTTTTTGTTTGTGGTTCCATACTGAAAGAATCTATATAAGTCAACTATCCAGCCATTCCCTTGACTTT